GGGGGTAAGGTCCTATTGAGTTCTTACTCTTCGGGTAAGGTTTTGTTTGATCTATTCCATAACATAAAAAAAGTTGGAAATTCATCCAGTCAACATAATCATAATATTAGATTCATAGAAATGATAAAAGGATGCTTTGTTTCTGATGATGTTTTTGAAAAATGGAATCCCTTGATTGATTCATAGTATCTGTTCCGCCATAGTATGAGGGCCCCTTCCGAAACAAGAAGAAAGAAGGAATCAATTGATTTTTTGGATGACACAGGATTTCTACAGATGAGACATCCTGCAAACCATTTCTATACTAATTTAATTGAACCTTACTCTACTCTATTCTATAAAAATAAAATTTCATCAAGTAAAAAAAGACTCTTAATGTTCCGGTTGAAAGGGGAAAATCTTGGATTTTTGCACATATCCAAATCCTTATTTATTATCTCATCTTAAAATTTTATTTTTTTTTTTACTTGAAATTTTATAAGTTCGTTGAAGAAGTTCTATTTGTTTACTAAGCCATCCCCCTTTTTTGTTTGTCCGCCACTTCTTATGAATCTAAAGAAAGAGGTTCCGATAGACCTGGAAAAGAAAACAGTAATCTTTGACGAACAAGATCAAGAATCATTATTATTTCGACACAAGAAAAGGGCGGAAAATTCCTTTTCTTGTGTCGAAAATTAGGAAGACAAGTAATCCCTCCCAGAATCATTCTTTCATTTATCCCTTGCCGCGTATTCTCTTCCTACTTAATGTTATGCCGCCTATTGTCTATTAGAATTCGATTCTATTAGATAGAAAAAACTATTGATGCATTCCATGGCATTTACAATCTGGCAATAAGAAGCGTCACACCGCTCCAATTTGGATTGAAAAAAAAAAAAAGGGGGGGGGGTCAAGTAGTCTTCTTCGCAATATACATACTATTACTGGGAATGGGATACAAGCAATTCCCGGCATCTCGCAGAAAAGCAGGATAAACAAAGCAAGACAAGGGGCTTTCCCTATTTTTTTGGATCATACATAATTGCATTGATCAACAATAATTCGGCCCTTTTTATCAACTTGATGAATCCGTGGATCTAGAAATTCATTTCGGACAATTGAACCTTCTCAAACTGTTTCTTTTTGAGAACCAAAAAGATTTGTGCTAGGATAACAGATGCCAAGAAGAACAACAAACCTTGGACACGTAATGGATCTTGAAGTACTATTTCTGCATCTCCCTGACCAAATCCACCCACATTGGGATTACTCGTTAATGGCTGATCAAGCTTGATGGATTCACCCTCTGAAACAAGAAGTTCTGGTCCTGGAGGTATAATATCAACCACTTGGTGTCCATCCGATGCATCGGCTATGCTTATTTCATATCCCCCTTTTTCTTTACGTACTATTCTGCTTACTATACCTGCTGCTGTAGCATTATAGACTGTATTGTTACTTTTGCTCCCGTCGGGATAAATCTGACCCCTTCCCCTGTTCCCGCCTACGTATATGGGATATTTTAAGAAGTGAACGTCTTTCTTAGTAGAAGGGTCCGGAGAAAGAATGGGAAAGACGATTTCACTATATTTCTGACCAGGAACAGGACCCACTACAAGAATATTTCTTTTAGTGGGGCGATAGCTCTGAAAAGACAGATTGCCCATCTTTTCTTTCAGCTCGGGAGAAATACGATCGGGGGGAGCTAATTCGAATCCCTCGGGTAAAATAAGGACAGCCCCCACATTCAAAGCCCCCTTTTTACCATTAGCAAGAACTTGTTTCATTTGCATATCATAAGGGATTCTAACAACTGCTTCAAATACAGTATCAGGAAGCACAGCTTGTGGAACCTCAATATCCACGGGCTTATTAGCTAAATGGCAATTGGCACATACAATACGACCGGTTGCTTCTCGTGGATTTTCATAACCCTGCTGCGCAAAAATAGGATATGCATTTGAAATAGATGTCCGAGTTATTACATATATCATGATCAATACGGAAATGAATCGAGTCATCTCTTTCTTTACCCAGGAAAAGGTATTTCTATTTTGCATGGTCCAATAGTTGATCCCGGAAATTTCTACAATAAATTAGGTAGGTAGCTAGCATAGTTCCCTATCCATGATTCTGCCATTGTACTGGAATAATTGTACTGAAGTATAGTAGGAACCCCCTGGGCGGGTAGAAGTATAAAGAGTGAGTAAGCTTCAAAACAGTTTGTTTATGTACGAAGTAGCATCATGATTTGATTGATATCAGCAGATCAAATGAGTTCTTCATTCATTCATTGAATGATAAATCACTACAAGTGAAGGAGATACACGATTTAAATAATGGAAGATCCAATATTTCAAAATTGTATCTAGAATGACTGGAAAAGTGGAAACAAGACCAGATATAATTTGATCGTTATGAGCAAATCCAAAATCTTTGTAGACCGAACCAATCATTAGTTCCCACCCCCGGGGTGAGTGGAATCCGATACATAAATCAGTTAATAAAAGAATAGAAAAAGCCTTTATTGTGTCGCTTAAGTTATAGAGGAATTCCTGAACCCAAGAATTCAGAATGACAAGTTCTTCATTACCCAGAATAGAATAACCACTTAGAATAGCAAAACAGATTATATTTGTCGAGAAATCCAAAATGATATGGATATGATCTTCGTTGTGCATTTTGACCAATTGCATCGTCTCTTTGTGGATTCCTATACGAAGCTTTTGTATCTGTGTCTCCGGGTACTCTTTTATCATTTCATCCAACAGGAATAGTTGTTCTAATTCTACGAATCTTTCTAGAACGTTCTTTTCTTGAATATCATTCAAAAAAGTTTCGGATTGTCCGGTATTCCACCAATTAGTAACCCAAGGTTCCAGACTTTTATTAAATGAGAGAGAGATCCACCAGGGCAAAAAGACTATAGATGCAAGATACGGGAGGGGAGTCAATGCTTTCTTTTTTGACACTTTTCATCTGTGAATTGTTAATGAACCCGCTTCATTCGCCGACTCTATCTGATCCGATATTTCTATGAAGCATGAGTTCTATAACAAGGTATGGAACCTATGGATCTATTCCTTTTTTTTTTGAATTGTTTAGTCCTTGGATCTAGAAAGAATATAGAAATAGAATAAGGGCCCGTTTCGAATGAAGAAATAATCAAATACTTTTCCCAGATATCTCAGTTGGTCAAATTCGAACCAATTCTATCTTCATTTGTTCTTTCGATGAATGCCCAAAAGAACCGCTTGAAATAATGAATATTATTTTGATTTCGAGACGAAAGAACTCCCCTCAATTATTTTTTCGAAATTTTCACTGGCTACCCACGACCCGGGAATAATTGAGGGGATATTTCTGAAAAATATTAATGATGAAATCCGAAATAGGTGACAAAACGAGAGAGAAATTGGATAGTTATGAGAGATCTAAACGTTTGGTTATCCAGGAGCTAAAGAAAGGATCAAAAAAGAAACATCGATTGACAAAAGAAAGATAATTAACGGGATATGATACATCTGTATCTAATGTATTAATCCAAAGTATTGGTCCTAAAAAGATAAATTATGTATTCCGAAATGCTCTGATATGTGTGATGAATACATACTTATTAGACTTGTTACTAGTAGAATTGAGTTCTATATGCAGAAAAAGGAGTTTTGGTCGATCAAAATTGCTTCTTATTATGGTTGTTCCGTATACGTCCGCCTGCTTTATTCTATGGGCCACAGAAGGATTACCAACGGAACGGGGGAAATAGAATCTAACATGTTTTGCTCGAATGAACGTTCCGAAGAGGCTTCAGTTATATTTAAAAGGGGGTTCCTGGGTCCCTTCCCTCATGCTGAGAAAGCATTCATTCCCTTCATTTCAAAATACTTCAATTGGCACGCGCAAGAAATAGGCCAATTCAGCAGCTTTTTGTTCAATTTCTCGTGGAGTCAAATTTTCGTCAGTACGGGTCAAGGGAATGGCGCCCTGGCCTCTGATTTCCATATAAAGGACACGTCGAGGATAAAGACCCTCTTTAACTTCCATTCTGATCGATTGAATCTCTCTCATAAGGAATCGAAGGAAGATGCGACGATTTATTCCAGGAAATCCCCAACGAAAAATACACACTATTCCTTCTTTTCTATCGAATCGATCATAACCGCTACCTACATTCCACGAAATTGTGCACCACAAATAGGAACTAATGAACAGACCTGCGATCCCATAGAAAGACATCACGATTCCTTGGGGAAAAAAAATGATTTGCTGAGACGGGAATAAAGATATCAGATTCCTACCAAGATAACTGGAAGTTCCAACCAATAAGAATCCTAGTGAACCTAAAAAAAGGATACAGGCCCAGCAGAAATTACTGGTTTTTCGAGACCCCGTTATAAGTTCTATCCATATACGTTCTGATCGATAGTTCATACTAGATTCAGTTGCATCCTATTGGAATTGAGAGAAGAGAATAAGCCAAATGAATTTGATTTTACTTTTTTTATTTTGCTCCCGAAGTAACTCTCATCAACTAGCACTATTATGACGCGAACTATTAGGAGTAATTCATCGAATTGGTTAGATATAAAATAATAACATCCCCTTCGTATAATACCACCACTATGTATATCTACATAATATAGATACGTTAACTTTCTATTTCAGATATCCGCTCTGATCCATTTTAAAACAGCTATCCCCCCATATACATGCATTTATCCATATATAATGTATCCGCATGTATAATCACTTTTTTATTTGTGCCCGGAGGGGGCCACATGTCGTATCATATTCCACTAAATGGATATCCCTATTATGATCCAAGTCCAAGTGTTGAAATAAATTGATGAAATTTTGTCCTATCAGGTCTAAACAATCTTGTTTTTTTGAACATGAAGAGATAAAGAAGCCATTGCAATTGCTGGAAACACTAAGCCCACTAAAGGCACAAAAATAGAGGGTAAATTGAAATCTGTCATAGAATGGGTGCCTCGATTTAATATTTGTACCTGTTATAAAGATATCTTATCTTATGATAAGTATATCTATTATAAGTATTATTAAGTATATAATAAGTGCAAGGAATGTAGAGCTAAATAAGTGTATCTATTCACCTTTCTACAAGAAATAGATGGATGATAATCCGCTTTATTATTCTTGTTCTACCGCCCTTATCTTCTAATAAAGAGTTTCTTACGAGTTTCCTAAGGATTTGTTAGAATCCGATCCAACAGGAATTCATAGTCAAAAGTGTAGGTCCTCGGGAGATATAAAAATATGCAACACTTCCCTTATAGATTTGAATTATTCTATATATATTAATACGATATATATTAATATGAAAGAAGGGAACATGAAATTCTTTTGATTTTTTTTCCCAATTCCATTCCGCGGAAGAAAGAATTCACTCTTTTCCTCCTGATAGGGGGTTCCTGATTACTAATCATGAATAGGGGTAGGATAAAAAATCTGCATCAAAAAAAGTAATTATCCGAAACTTCCTATAGAAGTTATGTTACCAAAGAAAACTCCACTCTTCTTATTTTAACTTTGATTCCGATGAACTAAAGTTCGCTACAAATAACTGAGCCTAGCGCTCTACTTGAATTTTGATTCAAGGGAAAGAAACCGTGTAGCTGAAATAATTCACTCAGAACACCTTTTAAAGGATTACGTGGTACGATTGGATCAAATAAGCCCTTATGGAATAAATACTCAGCTGCTTGTGAACCGTCAGGTACTGTCTTATTCAATGTTTGTTCAATTACTCTTTTCCCCGCAAATGCAATGTAGGCATTGGGTTCAGCAATAATAATATCTCCCAACATACCAAAACTGGCCGTTACTCCGCCGGTTGTAGGAGATGTAAGGATTGATACATAGAATAACTTTTTATTGAATTGATAATCATATAAAGCGGAAGATATTTTAGCCATTTGCATCAAACTCAAACTTCCTTCTTGCATGCGTGCTCCTCCAGAAGCACACACCATAATAACAGGTAGAGATCTATTAGCAGCATATTCGATCAACCGGGTGATTTTCTCGCCTACTACGGATCCCATACTACCCCCCATGAACTGAAAATCCATAACCCCAATGGCTATGGGAATCCCATTTAGTTGACCTATGCCTGTTTGAACAGCCTCAGTTAAACCTGTCTTTCTTTGATACGAATTGATACGATCTCTATAAGGTTCCTCTTCCGAGTGAAATTCAATGGGGTCAATAGAGACCATGTCTTCGTCCATAGGATCCCAAGTGCCCGAATCAACCGAAAGTTCGATTCTATCTGAACTACCCATTTTCAAATGATATCCACATTGTTCACAAATATTCATTTTTGACCTAAAAAATTTCTTATAATTTAATCCATAACAATTTTCGCATTGAACCCATAAATGTCTGTATTTTTTATTTCCATCGAAATCATTAGATCTTCCTCTTATATTGAAATCACTGCCATTACCGCCAGTTCTTATACTAGAACTCCCCCTGTCACTATCACTTACACTTTCACCACTACAAATGTAACTATAAATATAACTGTAAATGGGATTGTCGCTACCACTCGAAATGTACTTATTAATACTGATTTCAGAACGAAGATAACTATCAATGCAACTATTAATGTGATTATTCCAACTATACGTAGTATCATACATATAATGATCATAGTAGCGATTGTCACTCTTAGACCCGCTATTCAGATAACTAGAAAAAGCAGTTTCTAGTTCACTCAGAAAAGAACTATCATTGTCAATCTCAAAAACCCGATTTTCAATATCAAAATATACGGAATAACTGTTACCATTACTATCCCTAACTAAAAAAGTGTCATCAGAGATGAAACTCCAAATGTCTCTGACACCGAAAAAATGATCAACATTACTGCAACTATTACTTTCGCGCCAACCATGATTATGATTGTTTTTATTCGTATCATTTAGAATGGGATCTTCACTTCCACTGGTATTTCCAACAGGACGACCAAGACTGTCCATTGATTTACCTAGCCCACACCTGTGTTCTAACTCCTCGTTAGACAACATTGAATTGAACCACCATTTTCCCATAGATCCTTCCTGCCCCCTATTTGAAAATACAATAAATGAATAGTCATTCGACGAAAAATCATTTTACTATTTCATTTCCTATCGGAATACGCATATAGATCCAATCACTAGGATTATTAACTAATAACGAGTAACTATTGAACGAAAGAAATGATTTTGTGGGAATCGGGAGTATCAATTCACTATATATGATATGATGGAACCTTTTCTTCAATTATTATAAATAGAAGATAGGTTTCTCCCATGTTGTGTACAAACTCTCATCGAAAAGAGAAATATTTGTTCCCTCCTAGGAAGGATTCATTTTCGTATAATCTCGTATAATAATAAGTTTCTAATGCAACACGGAATGAAAAGGACAATATACAGGATGAGTAGAAGAAGTTGTGACCCTTGGCTCGATCTATGGTCCGAAACAACGGGATAGAAAAGGATCCACCAATCC